ACAAAAGGGTCAAAACCTTCCACGCCCCATGCTGGACTTACAGGTTGTACTTTTCCAGTTAGTCCATAAGGATCGGATACCCATATTCCGGGCCCGTACAAGCCTGTTACATGAAATGCACCAAAACCAAAACAAGCCACCCCGGAAAGAAACAAATGAATTCCAAAAATCTTAGGCAAATCTAAAGACGGCTTTCCTGTACGTTCATCAGAAAATATTTCTAGATCCCAATACACCCAATGCCAAATAGCTGCCAAAAAGCACAAACCAGAAAACATAATATGCGCTCCGGCCACACCTTCGTAACTCCAAATGCCAGGATCTGTTATAGTCCCCCCTGTAATACTCCAACCGCCCCACGAATTGGTTATTCCTAAACGCGTCATGAAAGGGATAACGAACATACCCTGTCTCCACATTGGATCAAGAACGGGGTCAGAGGGATCAAAAACTGCTAATTCATATAGAGCCATCGAACCGGCCCAACCAGCAACCAGAGCTGTATGCATGAGATGGACAGAAATCAACCGGCCGGGATCATTCAATACGACAGTATGAACACGATACCAAGGCAAACCCATGGAAATACCCCTTTATCAAAGAAAAATGACACTATGTAACTTTATTGCATTGGAAAAGACTATGACTATGCAATGCATCCCTTCTATTCAATGGATTATCTCGGAACAAGGGTTAATATTTGTTCTATTCTGTTGGTAATAATGGAACAATTATGTTTGTAGGAACAAAGAGAAACAAATCTATTCTATACTCGATAAGTAGCAATACGCAATGGGTAGTTGATACCATCGTATATGAGTAAAAACTTTCATACTTGTTCATTCTTGGAAGGCTATATTGGTAAGAATTTTCCTTTATTTATTCTTTCTTCTTAAACTAAACTTTTCTAATCTATCCAGAAAATAGAATTATAAGGGTGATATTCTAAAGACAATAACTCGAAAACTTGAATTATTACGTTTCCACATCAAAGTGAAATAGAGTACTTAATTTTTTTTTCTTTCATTTAATGCCTATTGGTGTTCCAAAAGTTCCCTTTCGAAGTCCTGGAGAGGAAGATGCATCTTGGGTTGACGTATAGTGCGACTTGTCAGATATATGGGGTCATATGGGATTTCCCCGTTCTCTCGACCGATTGAGATATCCTCCCTTTCGCCCAAGAAAGATTGATTGAATCATCCAAAATTTGGAGCGTGAAATGTAATTAGATCCATTTTTTAGTTTTAGGGGGATTCAGATTAATATTCTCAATTAGAATAATTTATGGTTGGCTCGGTTGGACCAATAAAATGAAGTATTCAGGCTCCGTTTATAAAAACCCAAATTGGGAATATATTGGAGATTACCACTTTATATATTATTTTAACTCTTAATCGTTTCGATTTGAAATAAAAAATGGAAAAAGAGTGATCTCAAGCAATCGAATAAAGTAATCAATAGAATGAATAGAATATGTTGAATATTGAAATTGAGAAAAGAAAAGATATGAAATAAAAAAAAAAGTGGTATTGGAAACATTTGTCCTATATGTGCAAATCAAAATCGGACAGATCTTTACCCGGAGTAGAGCATAAACCTAAAAAAATGAAAGAGACCCATTCAAGAACAAGAAAATGACATCGTAATTTGGATTGGATCTCGATGATATGATACATCAATGAAAAGTAATGTAGTAAATTCTATTTTAATTATCGAAATATTTTTCTATTATTATATGGGTAATTAGGTAATTTCGGGAAAGGAACAAAAAGCAATCTTTCTTGAAAAATAGAAAAGTAGACCCTTGATTATTCATTATCAGTTGACAAAACCTTAATGAAAAATAAAAAAGGATATCGAATCTACACATTGATTTTTTTTCACAATTTTGTTTGAACCGTATGCATCAAAAGGTGCCTGTACGGTCCCTAAGGGATACAATTTTATCCTAATCAACCGACTTTATCGAGAAAGATTACTTTTTTTAGGCCAAGAAGTTGATAGCGAGATCTCGAATCAACTTATTGGTCTTATGGTATATCTCAGTATCGAGGATGATACCAAAGATTTGTATTTGTTTATAAATTCTCCTGGCGGATGGGTAATACCCGGAATAGCTATTTATGATACCATGCAATTTGTGCGACCAGATGTACATACAATATGCATGGGGTTAGCCGCTTCAATGGGATCTTTTATCCTGGTCGGAGGAGAAATTACCAAACGTTTAGCATTCCCTCACGCTTGGCGCCAATGAGTTTTTTATTTGCGAGAAAAAAGAAGACTATGCCTTCACCATATGAAATATATAAAGTAATAATAGCATGGCACTTTGAATTCGATATAAGAAATTTTTTCTCTATTTTATTTTCAAAACATTCGATTATGTATCGAAAGAGTAGTATGAGATCAAGAGTATTCCCGATTTTTTATTTTATATCAGGAGTCCATTTGAGCGTCACAAACTTTTTGTTTTTCAAAAAAAACTCTATTTATGTTTGAAAGAGTACAACAAAAATTCTTTCTTTTTTCGGAGCAAAAAGAAACTTTGGGATTGCTGAACTACAGGCGAAATAAATAGAAAGCAACGGAGCCATCATAGTATTTTTGAACTCCTACGAAAAGAAGGGTGGTAATTGGATAATTTACTGATCTGGATATGATCGATTCTCTATTTTCTCTTTTTTAAACGGAAAATAAAAGTAAAAGTAAATTCCATTGTAAAGCCGTATGCAATGCGAAAAAGATGCACGTACGGTTGATCAATTTATCTCTTTTTTAGTGTTATGACGTATTTTTTCTCTTCGCCTCATTGTGTAAGATAAAAGAACTTTTTTTCTGGTTTATCATCAGGGTAATGATTCATCAACCCGCGAGCTCTTTTTATGAGGCCCAAACGGGAGAATTTCTCCTGGAAGCGGAAGAACTTTTGAAATTGCGCGAAACCCTCACAAGGGTTTATGGACAAAGAACGGGCAAACCCTTATGGGTTATATCCGAAGATATGGAAAGGGATGTTTTTATGTCAGCACCAGAAGCCCAAGCTCATGGAATTATTGATCTTGTCGCAGTCGAATAAAATGAATAAAAATAGTTAAACATTTGAAATTTTATCTTGTTACTAGGTTTACCAGTCTGGGTTTAATATTCTATTAACTAGAAATACTTTCGGTTAGGATTGATCTAAACCAGCCCATTATGTATATGATTCAGCATGCCAACTATTAAACAACTTATTAGAAACACAAGACAGCCAATCAGAAATGTCACGAAATCCCCCGCGCTTCGGGGATGCCCTCAGCGCCGAGGAACATGTACTAGGGTGTATGTGTGACTCGTTCAGATTATGAGCTGGAACAAAAACAAAAGAAAGAATTTTTCCAGTATCAATGATCAGTACTGGTGATTATAGTATAAAACTCCAGTCACTATCTAAAATGAAAAAAAATATATATATATTCATCTATTGGGTATGAAATTTATGGTTTCTATTGGTCTAAATCGGCTTTAAGATAAGAAAAAATTTCCCATTGGTAGCAAACGTTATCCATTTAGCGGGGAATCCTATTTTAAGAGCAAAAAAAATGCTGCTCCCATTTTTGCAAGAACGGACTAATAGGGTCAGCTATCCAGCTAACCTTCAAAATTAAATACCGTTACTGTATAGGTGGATCTCATTGTGAAAGACCTGTTACTAGATAATTCATGGGTAGAGCCAAAAAGGTTGAACTGTACAAGTTATTAATAAGATTCTGGAAATTGAAGTAGAAGTCAAGGGCTCCGGTGTATAGAGAGGACCTCACCGTTTAAAAAGTAACCATAGAAACGAAGGAACCCACTATTTTTTTAATCACTTCTATTTAATTTTTAATTTGAATTTACATTTTTTTTATTTACTTTTGTTTGATACATTAAAATGATACATTAATAAAATTTCTTATTTTTTTTGTCTTGTTTAAAGGTGAAATGTCAAAAAAACGAAAATAAATAGTGGTTGGCAAGGTTATAGTAGCAAAAGCCATTGGAATTTTTATTTTATACATTGGAAAAATCCGTTTTGTTATTAATAGACCAGGGAAAAAAGAATAACTAAAAGAAAGAAAATCAATTAGTTATTCATCAAAGTTTTATTTATTCAATGACTAGAGTTAAACGAGGATATATAGCTCGAAGACGCAGAAAAAAAATTCGTTTTTTTGGATCAAGCTTTCGAGGGGCTCATTCAAGACTTACTCGAACTATTGCTCAACAGAAAATAAGAGCTTTGGTTTCGGCTCATCGGGATAGAGATAGGCAAAAGAGAGATTTTCGTCGTTTGTGGATCACTCGGATAAACGCAGCAATTCGCGAAAGGGGGGTATACTATAATTATAGTAAATTTATACATGATCTGTACAAGAGACAGTTGCTTCTTAATCGTAAAATACTTGCACAAATAGCTATATTTAATCCAAATTGTATTTATATGATTTACAACGAGATCATAAAAAAAGAAGATTCCAACAAATGCCTCGAAATGCTTTAAATGAAGTTCCCCGGAGTTTATTCTCCGGGAGTCTAAAATAGAAATTAGTCTGATAAAATACGATAAATAAATAAAAATCAACAAATCCGTTCAAAAAAAATTCCCAATTTTTAGATTATCTTACGACGTGACAATTAAATTTATATTCTTCTAGATTATCAGATTTGTTAGAACAAAACCCCAATCCGTGCTTGAGTTCAGATTACAATTTGGATTCAATTCCATTATCAATTAAATAAAGAAAAAGTCTATTATTTTATTTATTTTTGTTTCTAAAACTAGCAGTTCTAGCAGTCGACTCGGTTCTTTCAAACTGTTTTTCATTATTAAGAAAAGGTAGCAAAGATAAAATACGAGCTTGTTTTATAGCACTAGTAATTAATCGTTGTTGTTTCAAGGTCAATCTATTTACCCGCCTAGATAAAATTTTTCCTTGTTCACTAATAAATCGACTAATTAAACTCATGTTTCTATAATCAATTCGATCCCCCGATTGGATCGGGGGCAACCGCCTACGAAAAGAGCGTTTGGGTTTAATAAAGGGTCGCTTGGATTTATCCATAGTTTGTTTAGTTTAGTCTTTATAACAAAAGTCCTATTTCTTAATTCTAATTTGTTTAGGTCCAACCAAAATAGGATTGTCTTTGTTTATTTCTATTATATATATAATAATTTATATGTAATAATTATGAAATATTGAATATAGAAATCCATTTTCTATTAAAAAAATAATAAATAATATTTATATTCTAATAAATATCGCTTTGTCTCCTTACTTGAAAGGGTAATAAACAGACGTCCAGTTCGATCTATTTCTTTATCTCTCCATGAATTGTATGTTTGTAACAATGGGGACAGAATTTTCGCAATTCCAACCGACTAGGCGTATTGTGGCGATTCTTTTGAGTAATATATCTGGAAACGCCCCTTGATCCCTTATTAACACTCTTTCGAACACAACCAGTACATTCTAAAATAACTTTGACTCGGACATCTTTACCCTTAGCCATGAACCCCCTTTGGATATTTGATTCAAGCAACTTTTCTATTTTTCCCTTCTTCAAGAAAAATAGAAAAGTTGCAAAAATAGAAGTTGCTAACTAGAAATACAATTCGAAGGATTTTGTTGAAATCAATAGAGTAATAATAATATATAAGTAAAGAAATACTACGTAATCAAATTCAAAGGGTTTCGAACTATCTATATATTTCTAATCACAGTATTTCATTTAACTATCTTGTATAATACTCTTACCCTGGACCAAAATTTTGGTGAAGTTAAATCCACTTTTCTTCTTTACTAAATTAATCTTATTTTTTTTTTTAAATAAAAAGAGGGGAGGGATTAGTCACAGATAGTTGACTCTATCTCGAATCTTTGTTAACTCCTTCCCGTATCAATAACTAGAATGAAAAAAAGGGGAATGTCAACGCATCTGGGAAAAAACGATTGATTTCAATTAATAGACCCGCTAAAGACCCAAACCATAAAGTACTTAGTACTGGTGCCACGGAAAGATATGTTTTGAAATCTCGCATTGAAAATCCTCCTTTTTAATTTCTTGAATTTCAAAAATAAAAGTAATACATATCGAATTTATGATCATATATAATAGTTAAAGACTACTTGTCTTTGTACACAAAATCCCTAAGCTAAGGCAAAAAAAATTTACAATAATCAAATATTATATTAAAATAGTAGATAAGATATTTTTTTTTAGTTTACGACAGGTTTTCATATAGATAAATAGAAAAATCTTTTCTATTATACCTTATATGATAAAAGACTTAAAAGAAGAGGAAATGGCAGAGCAAAAAAAATTATGTATTTAGTATGGGAAATAAGAAAGATGTGGAAAACAAGACAAGGATTCTTTACAATTACACTATAAAACCAATTGAATTGAAAGGGATGTAGCGCAGCTTGGTAGCGCGTTTGTTTTGGGTACAAAATGTCACGGGTTCAAATCCTGTCATCCCTACCTAATTACTTTTCCTCTGAGAAGTAAGGAGGAATTTTTTGAAATTTTGATTAAAATTGAACATACGTAATCTCTCATTTTTTTATGATACTCTATATGATAGATAGTGTATGCATGCGGGATGTCGATATAGTTTTGAATTAAAAAAAAAACCTTTCTTTCCAGTCTTTCTTATCCATTGTGATAAGAAAGCGCTCTTAGTTCAGTTCGGTAGAACGTGGGTCTCCAAAACCCGATGTCGTAGGTTCAAATCCTACAGAGCGTGATTCCATTGTTGTTATAAATTAGCGAATTAAAGAACCGTAATCTAATCGAAAATTGACCTCCTGTTGATTCGCGAAAGGAGGAGGTCAATAAAAAAAAGATTTGTTAATTAATCAAAGATCCAACTGATCACCACGTCTGTATTGTAAATATGCAGTTACAAATAATCCAGCTAAAGTAATAGGAATTAGACCTAAGACAATTCCAAATAGAAAAACTTCAATCATTTCAATTCGTTTGAAAAAAAAAAGAAAGGTAATATCTATCTCTAAATATTAATCGGAATTCCCCATGAATCTTAATAGACAAAAACGACCAATTGTCACAGTAAAGAACTCTCAAATAGACTAAATCCTACAGAAAGATTTCTTGAGTTGTTCATTTCATTAATTTCAAATAAGTCGTATTTTGTTTAGACCTATAAATAAAGCGGAGGTTATAGTTAAAGCCGCTAGTAAAAACCCGAAATAACTAGTTAGAGTAGACATGAAGGAGCTAAAAAAAATATGTTGTTTTTATACATATGTTTCTAAAATACTTACCTAAGTTTCCATTTGGAAAGAAAATAAGAAAAAACCGCAATTCAAAGACTCAAAGAATAAGTTCAATTGAAAGTTTTTTATTCATCAATTATTACATTATAGATGTCACTAATAAAGATAAAGTAATAGCCATAAAAAAAAAATGATTCATTATCTGTGACATCTACACATCTCCTGATTTTGAATC